AATGCAGACTTTGATGGGGATCAAATGGCTGTTCATGTGCCTTTATCTTTAGAGGCTCAAGCAGAGGCTCGTTTACTTATGTTTTCTCATATGAATCTCTTATCTCCAGCTATTGGAGATCCCATTTCTGTACCGACTCAAGATATGCTTATTGGACTCTATGTATTAACGAGCGGCACTCGTCGAGGTATTTGTGCAAACAGATATAATCCATGTAATCGCAAAAACTCTAAAAATGAAAGAATTTACGAAACAAACTATAAGTATATGAAAGAACCTTTTTTTTGCAACTCCTATGATGCAATTGGAGCTTATCGGCAGAAAAGACTCAATTTAGATAGTCCTTTGTGGCTTCGGTGGCAATTAGATCAACGCGTTATTGCTTCAAGAGAAGTTCCTATCGAAGTTCACTATGAATCCTTTGGTAACTATCATGAGATTTATGCACACTATCTAATAGTAAGAAGTGTAAAAAAAGAAACTTTTTTTATATATATTCGAACCACAGTTGGTCATATTTCTTTTTATCGAGAAATTGAGGAAGCTATACAAGGTTTTTCTCAAGCCTGTTCATATGATACCTAATAATATGTTATTAAAAAAAGTCATTCTAGGATACCCGTGTGACTCTCCGATTCAACTCGGACCATAGTTCCTGACCTAAAATTCTACGCAAATCAAGATCGAGAAAAGGACGTTTTGCAATCATTGACTCAAACTCATTGTCGAATCCCATTCAGCAGAATATGGAGGTACTTATGGCGGAACGGTCCAATCTGGTATTTCACAATAAAGTGATAGATGGAACTGCTATTAAACGACTTATTAGCCGATTAATAGATCACTTCGGGATGGCATATACATCACACATCCTAGATCAAGTAAAGACTCTGGGTTTCCAGCAAGCCACTGCTACATCCATTTCATTAGGAATTGATGATCTTTTAACGATACCTTCTAAGGGTTGGCTTGTCCAAGATGCTGAACAACAAAGTTTGATTTTGGAAAAACACCATCATTATGGGAATGTACATGCGGTAGAAAAATTACGCCAATCTATTGAGATATGGTATGCTACAAGTGAATATTTGCGCCAAGAAATGAATCCTAATTTTAGGATGACGGACCCTTTCAATCCAGTCCATATGATGTCTTTTTCGGGAGCTAGGGGAAATGCATCTCAAGTACATCAATTAGTAGGTATGAGAGGATTAATGTCGGATCCCCAAGGACAAATGATTGATTTACCTATTCAAAGCAATTTACGCGAAGGACTGTCTTTAACAGAATATATTATTTCTTGCTATGGAGCCCGTAAAGGAGTTGTAGATACTGCGGTACGCACATCAGATGCTGGATATCTTACGCGCCGACTTGTTGAAGTAGTTCAACATATTGTTGTACGTAGAACAGATTGTGGCACTATCCGAGGGATTTCTGTGAGCCCTCGAAATAAAAATCGGATGATGTCAGAAAGAATTTTTATCCAAACATTAATTGGTCGTGTCTTAGCAGACGATATATATATAGGTTCCCGATGTGTCGCCTTTCGAAATCAAGATCTTGGGATTGGACTTGTCAATCGATTCATAACCTTTGGAACACAATCAATATCTATTCGAACTCCCTTTACTTGTCGGAGTACATCTTGGATCTGTCGATTATGTTATGGTCGGAGTCCCACTCATGGTGACCTAGTTGAATTGGGGGAAGCTGTAGGTATTATTGCGGGTCAATCTATTGGCGAACCAGGGACTCAACTAACATTAAGAACTTTTCATACCGGCGGCGTATTTACAGGAGGTACTGCCGAACATGTACGAGCCCCTTATAATGGAAAAATAAAATTCAATGAGGATTTGGTTCATCCTACACGTACACGTCACGGACACCCTGCCTTTCTATGTTATAGAGACTTGTCTGTAATTATTGAGAGCGAAGATATTATACATAGCGTGACTATTCCGCCAAAAAGTTTCCTTTTAGTTCAAAATGATCAATATGTGGACTCAGAACAAGTTATTGCTGAGATTCGCGAGGGAACATCCACTTTTCATTTTAAGGAGCGGGTTAGAAAATATATTTATTCTGACTCAGAGGGTGAAATGCACTGGAGTACTGACGTATCCCATGCACCCGAATTTACATATAGTAATGTCCATCTCTTACCAAAAACAAGTCATTTATGGATATTATCAGGAGGTTCATGTGGATCTAGTCTAATTCTTTTTTCGATCCATAAAGATCAAGATCAAATGAACATACCCTTTCTTTCCGCCGAAAGAAAATCTATTTCTAGCCTCTCAGTGAATAATGATCAAGCGAGCCAAAAATTTTTAAGTTCGGATTTTTATGATAAAAAAAAATCTGGGAGCCCCAATTATTCCGAATTGAATGGAATCATAGGTACTAGTCATTATAATTTCATCTATTCTACTATTTTTCATGAGAACTCGGATTTATTAGCAAAAAGACGACGAAATAGATTTCTCATTCCATTCCAATTGATTCAAGAGCAAGAAAAAGAATTCATACCGCATTCAGGTATCTCGATTGAAATACCCATAAATGGTATTTTCCGTAGAAATAGTATTTTTGCTTTTTTTGATGATCCTAGATACAGAAGAAAGAGTTCCGGAATTCTGAAATATGGGACTCTAAGGGCGGACTCAATCATCCAAAAAGAGGATATGATTGAGTATCGAGGAGTCCAAAAATTTAAGACAAAATACGAAATGAAAGTAGATCGCTTTTTTTTCATTCCCGAGGAAGTGCATATTTTACCCGAATCCTCTGCCATAATGGTACAGAACTATAGTATCATTGGAGTCAATACACGAATCACTTTAAATATAAGAAGCCAAGTCGGCGGGTTGATCCGAGTGGAGAGAAAAAAAAAAAGGATTGAACTCAAAATATTTTCGGGGGCTATCCATTTTCCGGACAAGACAGATAAGATATCCCGACACAGTGGCATCTTGATACCGCCCGGAAGGGGAAAAACAAACCCTAAAGAATCCAAAAAATTGAAAAATTGGATTTATGTCCAACGGATCACACCAACTAAGAAAAAGTTTTTTGTTTTGGTGCGGCCCGTAGGCACCTATGAGATAGCGGACAGGATAAATTTAGCAACACTCTTCCCACAAGATCTCTTTCGGGAAAAGGATAATATTCAACTTCGAGTTTTCAACTATATCCTTTATGGAAATGGCAAACCAACTCAAGGAATTTCTGACACAAGTATTCAATTGGTTCGAACTTGCTTAGTCTTGAATTGGGACCAAGACAACAAAAATTCTTCCCTCGAGGAGGTCCGTGCTTTTTTTATTGAAGTAAGTACAAAGGGTTTGATTCGAGATTTCATAAGAATTGGCTTAGTGAAATCCCATATTTCGTATATAAGAAAAAGGAATAATCCGCCAGATTCGGGATGGATCTATGCAGATCACATCAATCCGTTTTATTCGATTTCTCCCAAGGCTTTTATTCTTCAACAATCACTTAGACAAAATCACGGAACTATTCGTATGTTCTTAAATAGCAATAAGGAATCCCAATCTTTGTTAATTTTCTCATCCTCTAATTGTTTTAGAATAGGTCTATTTAATCATGTAAAATATCACAATGTGCTAAACCAATTAAATCCTCTAATTACAATTAAAAATTCGTCGGGCCCCTTAGGAACAGCCATTCAAATTTCGAATTTTTATTCATTTTTGCCCTTACTAACTTATAATCAGATCTCTGTAATGAAATATTTGAAACTTGATAACGTAAAATATATTTTTCAAGTAATTCACTCTTATTTAATCGATGAAAAAGGAAGAATTTTTAATCTAGATCGATACAGTAACGTTGTTTTGAATCCATTCAAATTGAATTGGTATTTTCTTCATCAAAATTATCATCATAATTATTGTGAGGAAACGTCTACAATAATAAGTCTTGGACAATTTTTTTGTGAAAATTTATGTATAGCCAAAAAAGAACCACACCTAAAATCGGGTCAAGTTTTAATTGTTCAAAGGGATTCTATAGTAATAAGATCCGCTAAGCCCTATTTGGCTACTCCGGGAGCAAAAGTTCACGGGCATTACAGAGAAATTCTTTACGAAGGGGATACATTAGTTACATTTATATATGAAAAATCGAGATCCGGCGATATAACACAAGGTCTTCCAAAAGTAGAACAAGTGTTAGAAGTCCGCTCGATTGATTCAATATCGCTGAACTTAGAAAAGCGGATTAAGGGTTGGAACAAGTGTATAACAAGAATTCTTGGAATTCCTTGGGGATTCTTGATTGGTGCTGAGCTAACTATAGTGCAAAGTCGTATTTCTTTGGTTAATAAGATTCAAAAGGTTTATCGATCCCAGGGGGTGCAGATTCATAATAGGCATATCGAAATTATTGTACGTCAAATAACATCAAAAGTTTTGGTTTCAGAAGAGGGAATGTCTAATGTTTTTTTACCTGGAGAACTTATTGGATTGTTACGAGCAGAACGAACGGGGCGTGCTTTAGAAGAAGCAATCTGTTATCGAGCCATTTTATTAGGAATAACGCGAGCATCTTTGAATACTCAAAGTTTTATATCCGAAGCAAGTTTTCAAGAAACTGCTCGAGTTTTAGCAAAAGCTGCTCTTCGGGGTCGTATCGATTGGTTGAAAGGCCTGAAAGAAAATGTTGTTCTAGGGGGGATGATCCCCGCCGGAACCGGATTCAACAAAGGATTGGTGCATTGTTCACGGCAACATACCAACACTCTTTTGGAAAAAAAAACAAAGAATTTATCTTTATTCGAGGGCGATATGAGAGATATTTTATTCTACCACAGGGAATTTTTTGACTCTTCTATTTCAAAATCTGTCTTTTCTAGGATTTAATAATTCCTAATAGCGGATTCCTAGTTTGAATTTCATTTTTTGTTGTTTGCTGTAGTCATTTGCTTTGGTAATTTGTTAACACTAATAAAGATAATAATGAATATAAAATAATGGCTCGGCTCATGCATAAATGGCTATCCCCAGTACAAGAGAAGGTTCCATCGGAACAAAATTTTATTTTAGTTTGGGGTACCCCCCTTTTTAAGTGTGAAAAGAAATGACAAAAAGATATTGGAACATCGATTTGGAAGAGATGATGAGAGCAGGAGTTCATTTTGGACATGGTACTAGGAAATGGAATCCTAGAATGGCACCTTATATTTCTGCAAAGCGTAAAGGTATTCATATTATAAATCTGACTAGAACTGCTCGTTTTTTATCAGAAGCTTGTGATTTAGTTTTTGATGCAGCAAGTAGGGGAAAACAATTCTTAATTGTTGGGACAAAAAATAAAGCAGCTGATTTAGTGTCGCGGGCTGCAATAAGGGCTCGATGTCATTATGTTAATAAAAAGTGGCTCGGCGGTATGTTAACAAATTGGTCCACTACAGAAAAAAGACTTCATAAGTTTAGGGACTTGAGAACTGAACAAAAGACAGAGGGGTTCAACCGTCTTCCGAAAAGGGATGCAGCTGTGTTGAAGAGACAATTATCTCGTTTGGAAACATATCTAGGCGGGATTAAATATATGACAGGATTGCCTGATATTGTAATTATCATCGATCAGCAAGAAGAATATACGGCTCTGAGAGAATGTATAACTTTGGGAATTCCAACCATTTCTTTAATCGATACAAATTGTAATCCCGATCTCGCGGATATTTCGATTCCAGCAAATGATGACGCTATAGCTTCAATTCGATTCATTCTTAACAAATTAGTATTCGCAATTTGTGAGGGCCGTTCTAGCTATATACAAAATTCTTGATTAATAATAAGATAAATAAATCAAAATTTTGTGAGGGAGGGGCTCCCTGTATTTCGATTTCTAAAATCGGTTACTACTCCTGAATCGTACAAAAGTAAAAGAGATAAAAAAACAGGGGATATTGTGTGATTAGTTGAGTTGGTATCCAAAACGAAAATATAAAATTCAAATAAATAAGTAAAAAAGGGGGGTCTTGAATCAAAATAATTTAAAGTTCTTATTTCTGTCAGAGGGCAATATGAATGTTTTATCATGTTCCATCAACACACTAATAAAAGAAGGGTTATATGATATATCTGGTGTAGAAGTAGGCCAACATTTCTATTGGCAAATAGGGGGGTTCCAAGTCCATGCGCAAGTCCTTATTACTTCTTGGGTTGTAATTGCTATCTTATTAGGTTCCGCAGTTCTAGCGGTTCGCAATCCACAAACCATTCCAACTGACGGCCAAAATTTCTTTGAATTTGTCCTTGAATTCATTCGAGACGTGAGTCAAACCCAGATTGGCGAAGAATACGGTCCATGGGTTCCCTTTATTGGAACCCTATTTTTATTTATTTTTGTTTCTAACTGGTCAGGGGCCCTTTTACCGTGGAAAATTATCCAGTTACCTCAAGGGGAGTTAGCAGCACCAACGAATGATATAAATACGACGGTTGCTTTAGCTTTACTCACATCAGCAGCATATTTTTATGCGGGTCTTAGCAAAAAAGGATTAGGGTATTTCAGTAAATACATTCAACCAACTCCAATTCTTTTACCCATTAACATCTTAGAAGATTTTACAAAACCCCTATCACTTAGTTTTCGACTTTTCGGAAATATATTAGCCGATGAATTAGTAGTTGTTGTTCTTGTTTCTTTAGTACCTTTAGTGGTTCCTATACCTGTCATGTTCCTTGGATTATTTACAAGCGGTATTCAAGCTCTCATTTTTGCCACTTTAGCTGCGGCTTATATAGGTGAATCTATGGAGGGTCATCATTAACTATTTTTTTTGCAAATATTCGTTTTTAGGTTAGCCCAATTCAATTATAGAATAGTCGGTTTACGTTATGTAAGAAACACTTGTATATGTGATATTTGATATTGACGAGGTATATATGAGTTAAAGATCTATATAATCTGCCCCACTACTTTTGTGAATTTTAATTTAGATAAGGATTCGATTAGAAGTTCGTCCTTTTTATCTGTGAATTGGCTGAAAAAAAACGATAAAAAAAGAACGAAGAATTAAAAGAGTGGATAGGAACTCATATAAAAGTAATTCTTATGATTCAATAATAATAATTATATTATTTCAATTAAAGTTTTTGGTTATTTTAGCTGGATGAATCTTAGTGATGACTTAATTATAATTAAGGCTTAAATCATTGGATGATTGTATCATTAACTATTTCTTTATTTTGGTGTGAGGAACTTATCATGAATCCACTGGTTTCTGCTGCTTCGGTTATTGCTGCTGGGTTGGCTGTTGGGCTTGCTTCTATTGGACCTGGAGTTGGTCAAGGTACAGCTGCGGGTCAAGCTGTCGAAGGTATCGCGAGACAACCTGAAGCAGAAGGAAAAATACGAGGTACATTATTGCTTAGTTTGGCTTTTATGGAAGCTTTAACAATTTATGGCCTGGTTGTAGCATTAGCGCTTTTATTTGCGAATCCTTTTGTTTAATCCTAGAAATCATAAAATTCTGAACTTTTTTTTGTAGTTTTTTTAATTCTATCCGGATTTCACTCCTACAATTATTCGTTGAGACAACAACCCTTGGGAAGGACTAATTTGAGGATGGGGAATTAGCACATCGATTCGCTTTCTTCCTTCCCCTTATTCTTTTAGTTTAATGTAAACTTTTTTTTTAGTGGTGCGAAAAAAGGAGGTTTAGATTTTTTTAAATTGACATAAAACTAAGTCTCAAATTCTAGCTTAATTCTAATTAAGTCTCATTATTATTATTGAATATTTAAAATTTTGGAAAATACATTTGTAAATAAAATAGGTTTTTGATTCTGTTTACAAATATCCAAATCGGTAAATTAAATTATAAATTATTAAATGAAATTTTCTTTTTATTTTCAATAAAAAGAAAAAAAAAAAGGATAGAGTTCTTTTTTTATAGTTTAGCTAGAAGAGGAAATTATATGAAAAATTTAACCGATTCTTTCGTTTACTTGGGTCACTGGCCATCCGCCGGGAGTTTCGGGTTTAATACCGATATTTTAGCAACAAATCCAATAAATCTAAGTGTAGTCTTCGGTGTATTGATCTTTTTTGGAAAGGGAGTGTGTGTGAGTTGTTCATTTCAAGAATAGGCTGGATTCACCCAGTGGCACTATAACTAGGAAGGGGTGCCTAATCCTGCGAATTACTTCTGAATAAAAAAAATCATATTTTAGAACCATAGCATTTCGTTATTCTTTGGTAAGTCTACTTTACTTTGATTCTCTATCAACCAAAAATTTGGGACCATTAATTAACATGGTTAAAGCTAAACCGTTTGAAGTTCAGATGCAACATGGTACTCTTTCTACTATAATGTAGTCTAATTAAAAAATGAATAAGATTTTCAAAAAGAATAGTTAGACTTTTTTCGATATAAAACACTCATGTCGATAAAAATTTTTGAGTCTTTTTGTATAATGAAGAATTGATAACCTACGTATAAAGTAATAAGAATTCTTTGGATTTCAAGAAAAAATAAACAACTTTGCTGACAATTATCGATTTTTTATTGGTCAGAAGAATCCTCCGAATATTTTTTCTTGGATTGGTTATCTTTTTCGATAGAAATATATATTGAATATTAATTTGAATACAAAAAAATCGGGAGAGGATAGGCTCATTACATGAAAAATATGGGAATGAAAGTCTCATAAATAATTGAGAAATGATTGGAATAAGTGAGCATGAGAGCCAAATGAATCGAAAGATTCATGTTTGGTTCGGGAAGGGATCATAGAACTTTTTTGTACTGAATGGCAAGATAATCTACTTTCATTAAATGATTTATTAGATAACCGAAAGCAGAGGATATTAAATACTATTCGAAATTCAGAAGAACTACGTGAAGGAGCTATTCAACAATTAGAAAACGCCCGAGTTCGCTTGCGTAAAGTAGAAACGGAGGCGGATCAGTTTCGCGTGAATGGATACTCTGAAATCGAACGAGAAAAATTAAATTTGATTAATTCAACTTATAGGACTTTGAAACAATTAGAAAATTACAAAAATGAAACCATTCTTTTTGAGCAACAAAGAACAATTAATCAAGTCCGCGAACGGGTTTTCCAACAAGCTTTACAAGGAGCTATAGGAACCCTAAATAGTTGTTTGAGTAACGAGTTACATTTACGTACTATTAATGCAAATATTGGTATGTTTGGTACGATGAAAGAAATAACTGATTAGTCCTTTCCTTACGATTATGATAGGCATTATTTTTTTTTTTCTTCCAAAAAAGAATTAGGACAATACTCATGGTAACCATTAGAGCCGACGAAATTAGTAATATTATCCGTGAACGTATTGAGCAATATAATAGAGAAGTGACGATTGTAAATACCGGTACCGTACTTCAAGTGGGCGACGGCATCGCTCGTATTTATGGGCTTGATGAAGTAATGGCGGGTGAATTAGTAGAATTTGAGGAGGGTACTATAGGTATTGCCCTTAATTTAGAATCAAATAATGTTGGTGTTGTATTAATGGGTGACGGTTTGATGATCCAAGAAGGAAGTTCAGTCAAAGCTACGGGAAAAATTGCTCAGATACCTGTGAGTGAGGCTTATTTGGGGCGTGTTATAAACGCCTTGGCTAACCCTATTGATGGTCGAGGTAAGATTTCAGCTTCTGAATCGAGGTTAATTGAATCTCCCGCCCCAGGTATTATTTCGAGACGTTCTGTATATGAACCTCTTCAAACAGGACTTATTGCTATTGATTCCATGATCCCTATAGGACGCGGTCAGCGAGAATTAATTATTGGTGACAGACAGACCGGTAAAACAGCAGTAGCCACAGATACAATTCTCAATCAACAAGGGCAAAATGTAATATGTGTTTATGTAGCTATTGGTCAAAAAGCTTCTTCCGTGGCTCAGGTAGTAACTAGTTTACAAGAACGAGGGGCAATGGAATACACTATTGTGGTAGCTGAAACGGCCGATTCCCCAGCTACGTTACAATA